CGTCAACTTAGATCAATCAAATAATGATATTTCTATCCAATGATTCGGCCTAAGCAATTTGTCCATTTAGATTGTATCCATGCGGGATAATGATAAAGAAAGGGGAAGGGAAAGAAGAATTTACAAAAAAGGGATTCAGAAAAAATAGGGTGATTCGGATCGGAGAGGAAGGTTGTGCTAGGTATATTATATGTAATAATATCTGCTACGCTATAAGTCAACTTGTTTTTCGACGAAGGATTCTCGAATCCGATTGAATCTAAGATGAATGAAGAGTAGGTTTACGTTATGGAAGAAAGACATGTAGATGTGATAGTAGATATTGACTCGTTATATATGAACTAGAGATATATTCAAAATTTGTCCTACTACTAGAAATTTCGATGGGTATTCCAATAGAAGTCCTTCCGTATCCTCTGGAACTGTGAGTTGAATGAATAAACGTATGAAATCAAGAAAAAGATCGAAGAATTCAAAGAATGGTTCGGAACAAAGAAATGGACGCACGAAAGTCGTACGGATTCGCAAATACTTTGTCGATAGGAACTAAAAAAGAGATATCGAAGTAAAGTAGTTTTGATCCTTGAATAAGATTATTACTTCAATTTGAAGTTTGTAGTGACTTCGACTGGATGAATTGTAGCGATGGAATAATTAAGTTAGAATTCATCGGCTGACTGTATCATTAACCATTTCTTTTTTTTGTATGAGGAACTTATCATGAATCCACTGATTTCTGCCGCTTCCGTTATTGCTGCTGGATTGGCTGTAGGGCTTGCTTCTATTGGACCTGGAGTTGGTCAAGGTACTGCTGCGGGTCAAGCTGTAGAAGGTATCGCGAGACAGCCCGAGGCGGAGGGAAAAATACGAGGTACTTTATTACTTAGTCTAGCTTTTATGGAAGCTTTAACAATTTATGGCCTGGTTGTAGCATTAGCACTTTTATTTGCGAATCCTTTTGTTTAATCTTATAAATAAAGAAAAATAAAATTTTTGCATATTTTATTGCCTTGAACCTGTCATTTGCTTTTTCGAATTATATCAAGATTTCATTCCTAGAATTACTTATTCGTTGAGAAAATAACCCACGGGAGGGGCTGATTTGCGGATGAGTAATTAGCATACCCACTCGCTTTCATCCTTCCCGTTCGTAGTCCAAGGAACCCCCCTTTTAGGTTTTTTAGGAAGGGTTTCAATAAAGGGGGTAATTCGCCATTTCTAAATAGAATCTTTTTTGACTCGATTTAGAAATAGTAAAATCTATATATAAAAAAGGGGGGCAGGGCGATACAAAAAGAACAGAGTTCTTTTTTTTAGTCTATCTATAAGAGGAGATCATATGAAAAATGTAACCGATTCTTTCGTTTCTTTGGGCCACTGGCCGTCCGCCGGGAGTTTCGGGTTTAATACCGATATTTTAGCAACAAATCTAATAAATCTAAGTGTAGTGCTTGGGGTATTGGTTTTTTTTGGAAAGGGAGTGTGTGCGAGTTGTTTATTTCAAGAATAGGTTGGATCCAACCAGCTGTACTTTTTATGTTCTAACTAGGAAATAGAGGTACATGATCTCACGAATGACTTCTGAATAAAGAAATCATATGGAAGAACCATAGCATTTCGTTATTCGTTGTTAAATCCACTTTGATTCTCTATCAACCAAAAATGTGGGACCATTAACTATGGTTAAAGCTAAATCGTTTGAAGTCCAGACGCAGCATGGTACTCTTTCTACCACTATATGACTAGTAATATAGAGATGCTTTCAAAATGAATAATTTATCGATATAGAACACTCATATGGATAAAATGATTTGAACCGCTTATTATAAAAATTGGGATTAAATCCCCCCTTTTATCCAATGCTGAATCGACGACCTATGTATTGTGTATAAAGGAAGAAATCCTTTTTGGATTTTTGGCTTTGAAAAAAAAAAGAAACAACTTTGCTGACAATTACATATTTTTGTTTGGTCAGAAGAGTCCTCCGGCTTTTTTGGTTTTGGATTAGTGATTGGTTTTGATATTTTTATTTTGGAATATGAAGAGAGAATAGAGGATAGGCTCATTACATTCAAAAAAAGATATGGGAATTTATCATAAGTAATTGAGCGTGAGAGCCAAATGAATCGAAAGATTCATGTTTGGTTCGGGAAGGGATCATGGAAGTTTTAAAATGAATGGAAAGAGAATCTACTTTCATTAAGTGATTTATTAGATAATCGAAAACAGAGGATCTTTAATACTATTCGAAATTCAGAAGAACTGCGTGGGGGAGCCATTGAACAGCTGGAAAAGGCCCGGACTCGCTTACGAAAAGTGGAAATGGAGGCAGATCAGTTTCGAGTCAATGGATACTCTGAGATAGAACGAGAAAAATTGAATTTTATTAATTCCATTTCTAAAACTTTGAAACAACTAGAAAATTACAAAAACGAAACTATTCATTTTGAACAACAAAGGGCAATTAATCAAGTCCGACAACGGGTTTTCCAACAAGCCT